CTCGACAGATTAGGCTACTTACGTCAGTTCGGGTATTGAAGAAACGGGTGGCAACTTGCCCGATAAGAAAAGTAGCCCGAGTGAAAGAGTTCTTGTTTTAGTAGCTAAGGACTTCTAGTTGTAGCTAGGAGTTGCTAGCAGCTATGAGTTCCGAGTTGACGAGATCAAAAAAAAATCTGTCCCTTTGTGGGACTGGTGACACCTGTACCACACTCTATGGCACACACCCCAAGTTGTAGTAGACGAAGATGGTCACCTAGGATAGGCAGACAAACCTGAACCTTAGAAAGTAGCCGGCAGAGACGCTACGGGAGAACCGCCTAGGATGGCGTAAGAGACTCGATCATCTCTTTCTTCAATGTGGGTTTGTGCATTTGTCTTTCGAATCGGTCAAGGTTCTGCCAGTTAAAATAGCGGAGATGTGCTTTAGCCAAAGAAGCTTGGGCACCTGCTCCAATAAAGCTAAGAGGACTAGCTACGGTGTGGACACCAGATCCACTCAGTGAGGCCGGGCAAGACTTTTCGTCCGATTTATATTTATATAGTAGTGTCAGACATTTGTCAGACTTAAGCAGTGGGATAGACTCCTTCAATTCAAATGGAAAGATAGGAGATGTTTAGCCAGTAAAAGCTGTGTTTGTGGCACCCATCCCGACTTGGAGTGGAGTAACCAGTAAGAGGCACCGAGGAGGGACAGAAAGAAGAGAAGCTGAAAGATTCACCTGCACCTGCAGGGACGCGCTCCGGTCTAACGCCTTGGCTGACGTACGATCCCCGCGAAGCTCCACCTTCAAAGGGAGCTATGTAGACAGATAAAAGTCTTGACTTTCGTGTTTGGAGTAGGTAAACAGTGAGGAACAGCAAGGAGATGGGTTTTTAGCCAAAACAATGTGGGTAGCCTGCCCCAATCAAGCGTAGCGATCACTGAACGATTGATTGGATCCCTGCGACCGACCCGAAAAGACTTCGCATCTTCTCTTCCACCCGAAGTGGATTGCCCATTCCTCGTTTCATTATTATCAGGACGAACCAGGTTAGACTGGTCTTTGCTTGCTTTGCTACCCGGCTTAGAATGTAAGCAACCAAACCATTCAGCATTCTGAAAGGTGAAAGTCGGATGTGACCCTCATAAGATAGAATCCGATGGCAGACTATAGTACTTCTATACGATAACAAATTTTTTTGCCTTTAGCCCAGGCTCAGGCTTGTACGTGCGGTTAAGGTTGTTGTACACGACCTTTTCATAATCATTTGAGTTTTTTTTATCAAATCAAAAACCTATGTTTCCAGCTTCTAGTCTTTTTTTTCATAAATCAAAGAATAATAAAATGGAAAGATTCAATTTCTAGCTAAGTGTCAAATAAAAATCAAGACTTTTTGGATAGTTTAGGAACGAGAAAAAAACTCGAGAACTCCTGGGTTTCTGACTTGAAAAACTTATTCCATTTCCGAAAAAGTGATATGCTATAATGAAAGATCGAGTCAAGGGAGAATTTAGCTTTTCAAATAGAAATCATTATCCCGGGCGGCTTGCTTGAAAGCGGCGCCCTTACCTTTTCTTTTTTTTTTTCATTGTCATTGAATATGAATCAAAGACACTAACCAAGTTTTTTATATGAAAGAGAGGAGGTCTTTGCACAAGCAAGTCGAACTTGAAAGATGCCTCTCAAAGAGAGAGACTTCCGTTTTTTTAGTTCGTATATAGTTAGGAGACAATAGGAAGAGATGGGGAATCAACTTAGTGAACGTAGGACGCGAGTCTTTCATTCGTTCTGTTGTCATTTGCCATATAATCACATTGGATAGCTCACCTCAAATTGTCCGCAAGTCTACTTTTCATGACAATCCTGCTTTTGGATTACCAAGCGGTACAAACCAGAAAGATAGAGAACATAGAATGCCAGGTGTACAATCCAAAACTGGATCCATCCGGGTTAAACGCGCATTCCAATCTCTTCTTAAATGAAATGAAAGTTGGCAAAGAAAACCTAAAAAGAGAGGACCTTTCACCAGAGAGACAGATTCAAGGGTGAGCGGGAACACGAAATGATAGGCATTTATATGGATCTGCCTTGCTTAGATCTATGGATTATGGATTGGAGGGGGGCCCACCCCAATCTTTGTTTCCAAGAATGGTTCCACCAAAGCATCTGACGCAACGAAAAGCCTCTTTCTTCTTGATTTATGGGCACTTCAAAAAATCTAAGTAGTCTTGTCTTTCCTGTTGGCTATTAGTGGACTCTTATCAGAGGAGCTACTTATTCTAGAATTTGAAAGGACTCCTCACTTTACCTATTACCGACTCGGGCAAGACTCTTTAACATCAGAATCAGATGATTTGACGATAGAAGTCGCTCAGGAGACAGACCCTCTGGCACCCGGCTATGAGGAGATAGGTGATGAGGCTACATCAACTACCGCAGCATCTTAATAATTGATTATTCAAAACTAAACGAAATGGCACGCTTAGTTTTTATTGAAATAAAGGTCAAAAAGCTTTAGAGAACCCACTCTCTTAAATAAAGACGGTAGCATCAGCATCCACGCTGCTTAGCTTCCTATTGGGAAATGCAAAAAAAAAGAAAAGAGTCGCGGGCTTTTGTAAGAACAAGAGACTTCTCTAATCTTTCTCTTTTTTTTATAAGACTGTCTATTCTTAGGTAAGTGTAAGTATGAGCTAGGTAAGTGTAAGTATGAGCTAGGTATAATTAGGTCAAAGCTTCAAGAATAAGGTACGTTATTTTCTAAGCTATTCTATAAGCTAGTTTTGACCAGTCAATCTTTTCGTACGGGCAGGCACCTTATTATCGAGTACTCTTCCTCCTGCACTACTATCGAGTAGCTTCCCGCGAACATTCTTCCTCTCACGCTGGGTAAAACCTTGACTGTAAGAAAATCTAAAGAAACTCTCTGCACCGATCGTGCAATGGGAAAAGGAAAGAACACTTCGGGCCATACATCGCCCTGATTCAAATAAATCGCACCGCTGGCACTAGAACTACCATGGAACCGGCTTTGTTTCATCTCGTTCAACCTAAACGTGGGTAACTCTGACTTTCAGTTGAAGACCTTTTTTGAACCCTTTAGATGTATATCGCCAGTTGTCAATCTCACTCTTTGCCAACATGAAGATTCATACTGATTTGCGGGATCGAAAGCATACCCCACTGTCTTGGGGTGCCAGTAGAGACCGTGCGAGAAAGAAAGAGGAATTTCAAAAGTACTGTGTTGTCAAAGGAAAGGGCAGAACAGAAAGACAAAACAGAAAGAAGGGTGCCAGGGTCCCGTCCTGTGATGAAAGAAGAGAAAAAGGATTTACAAGTTGAATGACAGAGAAACTGGTCAGTTCTATCCAATTCCTAGTGAATCGATTGAGGTTCCCGCTGGTAAAATGTAAGATAGAGTGCCGATCCGAGAAAGCGAGCACAATAGAAAGAGTAGCTAGAAGAGTCAGCATAGACAGCTTCCTGAGATGAGTGCTGAAGATGGAGCTTAGCAGGATATTCGAGTCAGGTAGAAAGATTTTGTATTGAATCGAGCTTATAGAGTCTGCTCTACAAGTCAAGAATGAAAAGAACCCTTTTCAAATCCGATAGTTCTGAACTGAAGTCTGGCTTTTGAATAAGGGGGAGAATCGGCAAGTTTGAATCTGAGTGTCCGCTTTTCCTTTGTCGGAGACTCAGTTCTCAAAATATTCAGTAGAAGGGACCCAAGTACCTGGAAAATAGAAGAATCTAGTTATAGCCAGAAGGAGGATACCTAAGGCGCTTGCGGGAATGGTTTCTACTAAGGTCTTTGAACGGGCTAATATAGGGCAACTATAGGGCTTAGAGAACTAAACCGCTAGTGAAGTTACGTTCAGTCAGTGGATAAGGAATCAAATGACTTCTTCGGTAGCCAGTGTTGATAAAAATATGACTTCTGAGGGTAGCGAGTCGCTTTCCCAAAGAGAGTTTCCTTCCGGTACGCTAAGCGAAGTACTCTCATGGAAAGCTTTTCACTCTGGCCGGTGCTTTTAAGCTTTTAAGAGTAAGGGCGAAAAACTCCACTCGCTCGCACAGTAAGCTAGTGCAGTAAGCCAGTGGAAGGCGAAGGCGCTTGCGTCCCTCTCCCCAAGGCGAATAATAAGGAACCCTGAGGTGAATACTGAACGGCACGTCGGTTATCTCCTAAATCAAAAAGTATGAACACCACACAACGGAGTGAATGTATGACAAACGTTTTTCTTTGATTCGTAGCTAGAACATGAGGGCGCTAAGCAGGAGACTTGGCCGCTACAAATAAAAATAGAAGGACACACATATAGCTATGGGATGGCTAAAAAGGTTGTGCCAAACAAACATGAAAGTGAAGAAAGACAGGAAATGAATGATAGTTATGAGAGTCAAAGTGTGGCAGTACAAGTTGAGAAAGAAAAACCAGAAGCATAACTCAAGTCAGAACTGGTTGGCTTGAAAGTCGAGGTCGAAGTCGAAGGGAATCGGGCTGGCACAATCAAATCAGTACACGATTTCCTTCTTTCAGTACGATTACGATTCCCCTTGCTTGTTTCCGTACTTTAATTCAATACTGATCTTCCCGCTTTGCTCTACTGCCCGGTCAGATGTCCAATAAGAGGCATCTCGATATCAACTCTTGCCTCTTGCAAGGGTCATCTTTCCAATGAATCTCTATCGCCTCTTTTCTGTAGTAACAAGCCTTGTTTGTTCAAGGAGGTACTACGATGCCAGCCTGTATTTCAAGCCCTAGGACTGAGCCTCCTGCGTTCACGGATGCGGGAGAACCTGCCGCCTTCTTCTCTGATGAAGAAGTTGCCCTAACGCTTACTCCCTTTCAGCACGCCGTGGTAGCCAAGTGTGCATATGGAAGGCCGGCGATCCCAGAGGTGAAAACTGCCATCCAACAGCGATGTGGAATAGCCGAGGATTTCATCATCAGCAGCTTAGGGCCCAAGCACCTGCTGTTTCGGTTCTTTAGTGAAAGCAGCTTCTTGAAGGTCTTACTCAAGGATTTTCTTTACATCAAAGGCTTGCTCTTCCGGTTCTTTAAATGGACTCCGGCGGCCTGATGCAGAACCTTCAATCTTACCTGTCTGGATATCTTTTCCTTCCCTTCCGGCGAATCTTTACAACGAGAGTTGTATAAGAACTATCGCTGGCAACGTGGGTAGGGTTCTTCGCATCGATGAGGCGACTCTACAATGTACAGACACGTCTAAAGCCCGTGCATGCGTTGAAGTTGATGTGCTCAAGCAACTTCCCTCCAAGGTCTGGGTCAAGCAAGGCAGACTAATAGATATTCAAGAACCCAAGGAGCAAACTGAGCAACCACGGCAGGAGGCAGAAAGAAATCAGGAGTCTTCAGAAGATCCTAAAGCTGTGCTAACCAGGCTGGATGAGCAGTACAAGGCGCTTGCGGGATCAGCTGCCTTTAAGGGGAGTGAAGAATCTCATGTCATCAAAAGTAGGCAAGCTTTGAACAACCAGATAAGAATCAGTTCAACTTTCAAGGGCTTTCGTCCATCTCTCGCCCATCTATCTCCGGATGCAAGCATTGATCTTGAATGGTGCAGTTATCATACCTCTTTGGAAGAAAAACCAGACCTGCTCCCTCAACCTATCGGTCGAGTCACTTCCTTTCACTCGCCTTACAAGGACCTACCGGACTATCGGCTTTAGATAGTCATCTTCCTCTCCCCTTTTCACTCGCTTCCTCGCGTCTTTTAGTCGAGTAGCTCTTCTCGGTTGCTCAACCGCTTATCCTTGAGGCTGCCTACCTTTCCTTCTTTTGTGTGGCCTAGCTTTGATCCGTAGGAGCTGGGGCAGGGGCAGAGGTTTCCGTTGCTTGCTTTGTGCGTACGATGATTTTATTCAATAAGGATTTCCGTAGCTTCAGGTGAGGAGGGGAGAATCGATCTCAATTCCTTGAAATCGGGAAAAAGTCTCCTACAAGTGTGGTCTTTCTCGGTCAACTGGAAATTGTAGAACTGTAGCAGCTCTCGCAATCGGTCGGTAGGTCCTTCCTCTAGTTCAAGAGTTCTAGTACTTGCGTTGCGGTCCGTCCATTAGTATTAGTTCGATGATTCTTTTTCGCCTTTAAGGCTTGTTCAATCAATCTCATAGGTTCCTATGACTCGTCCTATCCTATAGGAAAGGGGATATACCATAACCATAGGGAAGTCAAGGTACGATAAATAAGCTTTTTCATAGCGTATATAGTGGGATAGTCCTTAATGCGCAACAAGGGAGCAAGAAAACGGATGCACCTTACTAAGCAAGAAAGGGGCTGCGCTTCTTTGTTCGCTAGGCTTTCGCGCTAGTCATGAATCCCTAGCTTGGTTCCTGGGATATCTTGATTCTCTTTATGATGATGTAAGGGTCGGAAACAACTCCCTTTTGGGAATAAGGAATCGATCGTCAACGTCTTTGGTTCCCGCCAATCGATTTTCTGTAGGAGCAGGAGGTAGCGCGAATCCCCTCTTTCTTCGTTTAGAAGAGTAGTGTGAAGATCGGAAGAAAGAAGCAAAGGTGCGAAGCGAAGAATAACAATAGCAAGTCGCCTTGACCCGGCAACCAAGCAAGCAAAGAGGAGTGGCGCATTAGAGAAGGGGGGAGTCAGAGGGGGGTTGGCGCTTCGGTCAAGAGGCTAGCTAGCGTCCCACCTTCCTGTCTTGACTGGTAGGCACAATCGCTTGAGTCTAGTTCTTGAGCGAAGGAATCGCTTTCAATGACAATTTTTCTTTAGCAATCAGCCATCAGCCCTCTTCAAGCTGTCGAATATAGATAGGAGATCCACTTCAAGTTCAAGGCTGGCAGCAAGCGTAAGTGCAATCGCAATCCCTATGAATTTCATTAATCAATATATTTCTCCGGCCCTAACGCACTCTGTTATGGCGCAATCACTGACTGACGTTCTGGAGTTCTAGGTCCTCTAGCTATTAGCGCTGTCTCCTTCTTGAAATGCATTATAGGCTGTCTTCCTTCCACCTCTCTCTATCACCTTTACTGCGGCTTGGCTTCCCCTTCAAAGACTCTTACTGCTACTTTGACTCGTACTGTCTCACCAGCTACTGGATAAGCTGTCAAAGAAGCTACTGCACTGGAATTTCAATAAACAGGATTTTGTTTCAATTCAATGCACCCTTATTAAATAAATAGGATAAGTCTTTTTTGAAAGTGCCCCAAATAGCCCACAGTCTGACCAAACCTTTATCGATTCCGATCTCAGCCCTAAACATAGTCTCGATCGTTCAGCGGCCTTCAAATGGCCTATCTGTTGCCTTTTGATTCAGAGCCTAATCAGATCTATTTTTCTACGCGCCCCAACTCTCGTAAACTTGGATTCCCCGACCCGCTTGGCTGAATTTACATTCCGACTTTTTATAGTCCAAGTAAAGGATGAGGGGTGCCCTAAATGTGTGCGGTAGCACTTCTTATTTCCAGAAAATAGGAGTAGAATGAAAAGAGGCGCAAGCTTGTAATCTTCGATTTTCCGCCTTTGAAATGCACTTTTGTTGATGTGACAACTCACACCGCAAGCGCCTCTATTCCGAATTGGATAACCCCAGACCAGAATAGAAGGGCAGATCCTGCCTCTTCCATTAACCCTATGCTTGTAAGGATCTTTTCGGGGCTTAGCCCATACATAAGCGCGCATGGGAATAATACTCAAAAAAATCCTAAGCACAGATCGTATAGGCTTAGACTTGAATATCTTGATCTTACATCCAGGTATTGGACATCAATACCTTCGCCGACTCTGGCATCCGGGTGCTTCCGATGCTGGTTCTACCTATGGAAGAGTCCACTCGGTAGATCGAATCTCCAACTAGAATATAGAGTATAAACCGGGGGACTTCCTCGACGCTTATAGCGCCTGTGCGGATCTCATATAGTATGAAGAAGAACCCGACCAGTCAATCTTTGTTGGACACTGCCTCTACCTTAAAGCTCAAGCTCAAGCTGTAGATAAGATAAAATGTATATCTATTTGTCTGATTGCGCAGTGGATTCCCTTATATATTGGGAACTGTTGATTCACCAACTGGCTACTTCAATTAAAATATATAACATTACCGATAGGGGGAGTGGAAAGCCAACGCTTGCGAGTAACAGTCCAACCTTTCTTTCATGAAGAAACGGTGCTTGTGAATTCCTTAATATACTTTATTATAGGGGCTGCTTTACCCATAAAAGAAGGTAAGATCTCAAGCATTCCAAGCCGGTATAGCTTAGCGCTTGCAGGAACAGCACGGCAAGGAAACTCTCTCTCTGATACGCCGGCTAGACTGGAGCTGGAACTGTACGGACAGGAGGGATATTTTCTCTGATCAACCTGCTAAGAGTACTGAACGGAAGGAGTTTTCCTCAAAGTCGCCGTCCCGTAACTGGAATCTACGAGTCGCTTGCACTGAGCCCTTTCCCTGACTAACCAGTTCTTTCTATCAAAGCACCTGCGGTGGGCTTAGCTGACTAACCAGGGGTACTAATTCTTGATCTTTTATGTGGGAGGATATCTCATACTAAAGAAAGAGCTCTATCTTATGCAATAGGTCAGTTAAGAGTTCATTCTTTGACTCCTAGTATGAGTGTGCCAAGCCAGGGAAGCAAAGGTCAAGGCAGTCAGTGCTTGCTAAACGATGAAGTCAAGCAAGTCAGTCAGTTCAGCTCCTTCGGACCCTCTCTCCTTCCCTTCAGTCAGTCTGCCCAGTCAGTCACTCCTTCCTTCTATGCCAGTTAGTCAGTCAGTCGTTCTTTCCTATCTGTTAGCAGTTGCTGCCAAAAAGACGGGGTTTTCATGGAAGGTTTGAAGGCAGAATCCACAGCTATTGAAGCTATTGAATCAACTGTGGGACTTGAGCTAGTTGGCATATCTTAACTTTTTTAATCTTCTTCTTATCTAGGTCTGGCTGATTCTTAAACTGAAACAAAGGAGATAGAAGAACATCTTTGCACTGTATTCGCGACAAAAGGTTGCGAAGCAAGTGAAGAAGAAGCAAAGAATGCCCTCTGCAGATGAAGTGAAATGGATGGCATCGAATTCAAGGCTGTTGTCGGCATTTCCGCTCTTTGCATGTTAGCACTTTTACGTCACTGCTTTCTGATCATGTGGATGCCGCTCTTAGAGAATCCGCGAAAGGAAAGGACACTGTGAGGGAGAGGGTCCGAAGGAGCTGCACATGAAGCTGTGGGACTTGAAGGAAGAGAAGGGCTTCTTTGCAAGAGGGACCTGCTATCGAATTCGAATAGGTTCTATCTCAAATCATCCTATATAAGGAAGTTCTAATCCCTGCTCTTCGAAGTCTTTCTTCTTCAAGTAAGTTAGTTGATGATAAAGCACCGTCCATAGTGCCTAGCCACGTGTAGACCGAAATGCTTTCGCGAAGCCGGTCCCTGCGACCGACCCCGGACGTACCACTGGGGAACCGGGAAAGCGTCACGATCAATTCGTTATTGTCTAAGAAAGATTTTTTTATTCTGACGCGCCTGGTCCTTTATTTGGAGAGACAGAGTTCATTTTCTCGCGAAATACTACATGAAATTAAGGAGTTTCACTATGCCTCAAAAATTTCCGCGCATCTTTTCCTTTGATGAGGATAGTCTGAATTCCAATTCGACGTCTTCTATCACTCCTAGTCAATCCGCGACGTCGACGACTATTCAATCCGCGACGTCGACGACTATTAATGATTATAGTCTTCAATCGTCCGAGACTAATGGTTCTTATCATGGTATTTTTGAGGACCTCCCTGGTCTTAACCCTTCCAGTGAACGGGTCGTGGAGCTTCAATGCTGTATTCGCGAAAAATTGGGAGAGTTGATGATTAACAAGAGTCCCGAAGATGTTACGGCCGCGAGTGAGGCTTTACATGGGGAAAGCAACAATATCCCTTTTATGGAGTACCTTTTGGAGGATTTGATCAAAAACGGAGTGGAAGGTGAAGCCTATAAGGATGCGCTGGATCTAGCAGGGATCGTCCCCAGCCCACTTGAACAATTTGCCATTAACCCATTGATTCCTATGAAGTTTGGAAACTTATATTTCTCATTCACAAATCCATCCTTGTCTATGCTGCTAACTCTCAGTTTGGTCTTACTTCTGCTTTATTTTGTTACGAAAAAGGGAGGGGGAAAGTCAGTGCCAAATGCTTGGCAATCCTTGGTAGAGCTTATTCATGATTTCGTGCTTAACCCGGTAAACGAACAAATAGGTGGTCTTTCAGGAAATGTTAAACAAAAGTTTTCCCCTCGCATCTCGGTCACTTTTACTTTTTCGTTATTTCGTAATCCCCAGGGTATGATACCCTATAGCTTCACAGTGACAAGTCATTTTCTCATTACTTTGGCTCTCTCATTTTCTATTTTCATAGGCATTACTATAGTTGGATTTCAAAGAAATGGGCTTCATTTTTTAAGCTTTTTATTACCCGCAGGAGTCCCACTGCCGTTAGCACCTTTTTTAGTACTCCTTGAGCTAATCCCTCATTGTTTTCGTGCATTAAGCTTAGGAATACGTTTATTTGCTAATATGATGGCCGGTCATAGTTCAGTAAAGATTTTAAGTGGGTTTGCTTGGACTATGCTATATATGAAAAATCTTTTGTATTTCATAGGAGATCCTGGTCCTTTATTTATAGTTATTGCATTAACCGGTCCGGAATTAGGTGTAGCTATATCACAAGCTCATGTTTCTACGATCTCAATCTGTATTTACTTGAATGATGCTACAAATCTCCATCAAATGTTTCATTTAATAATTGAATAAAAACGAGTAGCCTTCTTTTTTTTATAGGGGGCTACAGCCTGAAGAATTAGTTCAGACAGAGATGGTCATAAACGGATTCAACGGCGGATCAACTCCAGCGCTGGGAGTTCTGCCGGTAGAATTGACCGTAGGAACCCGAGTGGCACTGACCGCGTTCTTTTTAGTTTTAGTTGATGCTCAATCAACCTACAATGCCCTGCTGGACAGGGACTGGATACACTCCAACTGGTGTGTACCCTCATAACTTAACCACTTTCTCGTCTTTTGGAAGGAGGACTATTCAGTCGAAATAGTGAAGGCTGATAACCGGCCGTACTCTTTCGACTCGAATGCTGCTGAAGCAACTCTTTATAGATCAGAGATAGGTCCACTAAGATTCGTCGGCCGAGACAAGTTTTGACGGCCGACGGGAGTAACGTCTACGCCTGAATCGTCAATGGCCGATCAGTACATCTTTCGGCTAGTTGATAACCAAAACCGCGCCATCGTTCCAACCAAACAAAGGCGGTGGAGTTTTTCGTAACTGATGAAGAATGATGGATAAAGAGAAGCAAAGAATAGAAGTGGCCGAGGCCGCCATCAGGAAGGCCTGGCTATACCTACGAGTCAAAAAAAAAAAAAACACAAATCGATATGAATGGAAGATGCCTCACGTCTAGATGCTCAAGAGAAAAGCGGATCCAATACGACTTCTTTCCCACAATCATCTTTAATGATTCGGAATTGTAGTACTTATTTCTTTATTCGGGCTGGGCTGGATAGAGATAACACGGAGTTGTAGCAGAACGAAGATACATTTCTATTTCACCGCAGGCTAAAAAAGGGGGGAGGAAATCAAACTCACGTTTTGGCTATAGCTGATTCAGTGCGGCATGGCCTAGTGAATCGGGCGGTGGATGCTCTTTTATAACGATGATTGGCAGGCTGCTTCGGGTCCTTTCTTTGACATGCCGCCGCGGTCGCTCCGTTTGGTGGGTCAAACAGAGGCGACCGGTTAGGGATTGGATTGTTGGGTCCTTGCTCTGGATCTTCTTCCCCGGTGTGAGGTGTGAAAGGAGATCTTGACTTGCACGGATCAGTCCAATTCCATGTGCTGTCAGTCAGGCAAAACGATTCCCATCTGATTCGTGAAACGTTGCTTTCTCAGTAAGAAGATCGCTGTCTGCTGGGATCTAGTCCATGAAAGACCTTTTCCGCTATAGAGCCAATATGATCGTATGGATCCTTCCTTGAAAGAATCGCAAACAAAGAGTAAATTGCTTATCGAGATCGCTGCTTCTTTGTTCGCTGTTCGCTGCCGAGTAGAAAGCCCACATACATGTACCAGGGCGGCTATCACGAATAAGAAATTCAAGGATGATGCCCCGCCAACTCATACTTCAAAGACTGCTGCATAAAGTACTAAACCAGAGGCACCACCTACTCCCCCACCATGCACTTTTGGTGTCGAGCCAATGAATTCCTCGATTTAGTAGCCCTAGCCCATCCTCCCGTGCTTGTATTTCGGATGCTCATTCTCGGTCCTGCGAAGTATCCTCTCCAGCAGCGACACCCTAGCCTTCTTACGAGTCTGCCATTTACGTTTAGCCTTCAACGCCATCTCAAAAGTGATTGACGAAAGCCCCGGAAAAGGTTAAGAAAGCTGGGAATTTCCGCTTAAACCCCGAGAGTTGAACCCATAGCCTTGCTTCTAAGACCTGCGACCCTTGAATTTCTTCGCGGCTGGTTCGTTTTAGGAATGCTCTTGAAAGTCACGCTTCGGTTAGCTTTGAATTAGAGACTCACAGGGTGAAAGGAGCATCCATCTCATCTTTTGGGTGAGTAGACTGCCACCAATCATAAGCCCACCATTTAAGAACCAAACAAAGCAAGGGCACTGACTTTACCAAACCAAGGGCGTTGACTAGTGCCCATGTGTGTGCTTGCATAGCTGCTCTGACTCTTTACCTAACATCCTCCCCAATTTAGATGGAGGGATAAAGGAAAAAGGGAATTTAGAATGGAGGGAGTTCCACGATCCGACCAACAACTCGCGCTGAAGAGATGGATATTGGCTATTTTTCGCTAGCAGGGAGATTCGCTCTTGTCTTTTAGTAGCTAGCTCTGCTTTCTCCTTAGCCTCAGCCTCTGACGAAGGGCTTTTCTCGCTTGTGCTTTGAGTCTTCCCTGGTTTAGGTCTTGGCTTCCGTTCTTATGCTTCCTCTCTCCTTCGGGTGGGATGAGTTGCATATGAACTCTACTCTTGTCTTCTGATAGAATAGTAGTCTCTTCTGTTTCGGAGTTCACTACTAAATAGCTTTCCTAGTACTACTAGAACTGGGAGTGAGCTACTTATCCGGTGGACTGCTGTTGTTAGTTACTTTCTTTGCCTGTGGTACTTATTATTTGAAGATGCGTCTTCTTCCTTCTCAGATGGCCCGCATGTGGTCGAGGATGCTTTATAGTTGTATCGTGGGTGCTTTGTCTGCCTACCCTTCTTTTCTGATGCCTCCTTTTCAGCAGTCCCCCTCGGTCTCTGTAAGGTTGGACGTTTTCTGAATTTCTCCCGAAGTAGCGAGTCCTGATCTTTTTCTCTTGGTTGAGCTGTCTTGGGATATCATCCTGGGGGAACGGGCTTAGGTGTAGCCGCCTAACGAACCAAGGATGCCGGACCTTATTCTGGAAGCGGGAAGGTGAGTCATCGCATTGACTCGGATGATCTAGCCAATCATCTGTCCCCAGTAACTATTGTCTATCTTCGCGAGCCTATATAATGTAATGTCTTAGTCTTGACTCTTTAGTCTGAACTGAGCAATAGCCTACGAGCTTCTATTCTAGGTCATGTCGCCCCTAATCCTCCCTTGTGATTAGATCTGTTCGACATGCAAGTGGTCTAGCTACTGCCTGTACAGTCACTCTACCTGAACACCTTACTACCTCTGACCTTATTCTTGCATTACCATCATCATCTCTCCCATTTAAACTTTATGCTTCATCAAACAAAAGCTGCTTGGAACATATATTTTTTATACCTTTTGTGCTACCCCCTCCATCTACAGCTTTCCTGGTACCACTAACCTTTTTCAACATGAGCTCCTGGAGAGGAATTTTCCTCTGCTACTTTACCATCCTGTTGTGAAGGATTGGGTTTCTGAGGCTCACTGGTGAATACTCTCGAGCGCCTGATGGGAGAAGCACGCAGCCAAGGCCCTGTTTAGCTTGACCTTTAGCTTTAGCTCGGGTAATAGCTTCGCCATCTTCACACTCATCTTCTACATGTCCCACTCGCCCACATGTATAACAAAGATCTGGCAGCCTTTCGTACTTTACATATCCTGTCGGAGTCAGATGATTGTGAGAAAATGAATGCCTCTGCGTCCGATGCCATGGAATCTGCTGCAAAGTCAGTCTTACTAGGATTGGTTGACCTGAGACTGGCATTTTTCTTTCCTAGGGATGAGACAAAGTCTGAAAGGGATGGAGCTTTCACTGTGCATCAATAAGAAGGAATAGCAGGTTCACGGTAAAGAAGAGAACTCAGGCTATTGGGATCGAGCCCAGACCAAACAAGAAGCATTTCTTTGAACAGCATCAAAGCATTCCACCTCGGATGAGGAGTAGTTTCAAATAGAAGTCAAGTAAACTGATTCAAGTTAGCCCAAGCCTTGGAAACTAGTGAAAATAGAACTCAAAACTAGGCAATCCAACTTCCATTGACTTCCCTGGAACTAGCTGCCATTTCTTCTCTTGGAGGCAGGGCAATAGATTAGGCGGTAAGCGAAGGAACTGTAGAGCTTAGGGCTGCGAGTGAGCCTCGGGTAGGCAACTTCAATAGGTCGAGGGGAGGAGTTGTTCACGAATCAGTTTCAGGTTTGAAGGAAGCAGAAGAAGCTGTAGTACTTTCAGCAGTAGGCATGTCAGCCAGTCCCCTTTTCTTTCCCCTTATCTTACCTCCGATCCTGTTCAAACCTCGGTGTGTTTGATGTGATGCCAGCTAGTCAAGCTCGAGAGGGCGTAGTTGATTTCTGATCTATATCTTACCTCTTTATCCTCTTGCCAGCCAGTTCGAAAGCAACGAGTTCCATAAACGAGCTACATCCCTCCCCCTATGGTCTCACTACTCCGTTCCTCTTCTATGAATAGAAGAGATTTTCTTTCTAGTAGAGCTCATCACGACTATCATAACTCCAGGACTGCTACGGGCACTGATCCTTATATTCAAAGTTTCTCCTGTTGAATGTAGTTTCTCCGGAAGGTTATTCCGCAGTGTAAGCAAGTCACTTACTAAGCTTGTATGCTGCTTCACACCCAAAAAGCAGTAGTCCCGCTGAATGAAATAGGTTACTCGATCGGAGGCATGAGTAAGAAAGCTCATTTCTCATCAATCTTACTGGAAAAGATGCTTCGTGGCAGATATGTGAGGCCAGAGATGAGTGTAAAGAAAGCCGGAAAGAGCAGCAACCAGAGAACCATAAGTTGGAGTGCTGTAGCTCACTGAAGGAGACGTAGGAAGGGGCCGCGTTAGCTGCCGTGGACCCAGGCACCGATGCGTAGGTGGAATCCGACTAGGGTTCCGACGACGAAAAGAGGGAAGGCTAAAATCTGGTATAGTAAACCATTCTGACTTCCTTAAAGAAAGAATAGTCAACATCGCGGAAGTAATGAATACAACAGCGTGAAACCGGCCCCAGCACGAAGAGTGAGATCTTGCCTGTCTTCTGATTTTCTGTATGCTCGCCAGTACGCCTTGAAGGCCATCTGTTCTGCTGCCAAACCATCAAAAACTTGGTTTAAAAAAGACTACTTCAGGAAGATTCCGAATCTCTTTTCAGGCAATTGGAAAGTTTGCAGAACCATGAAAAAATACGAACTGTCGAGCTACTCTGTTGGGGTTGTATCATACCAAAGTGCCTCTAACTTGTCCCACACCATCTTTATATATTACATACTCTGCCCCTCTCAGATACCTTTTGGTGTACATTCTTGCGAAGTCCTCCTTGGTGACCTCTTCACTACCTCGAAACAATAAACTAGGAGAAGCGCAACAAGAGAATAGAAGACCTACTACTACTGCTAACTACTCCCTTCGACTTCCATGTCTTAGGCATATAGCCATGAGATCCAGAATGTGGGCCAGTAAGTGTTATCACTTAGTAAGGAATTGACAATTGTCCATGTACGGGGTAATGCGAAAGCCCCAAGACCTTCTATGAGATCAGGTTGATTCAGAGGTAGGGTATACTCTCCTTTTTTAGAGAGAGTTTGACTGGAAGCTTTCAAACAGCCTGCTTGCCTTTCTCTTATTGCATCCAAAGGAAGGAAGGAAAGGTGGCATCCATCAACGAACTCCCAACCGAGGTGGGGTGCATTTTGTTTCTCTGAAATTCAGCCTTTGGTTAGCGGGAAAGGCACTCCAGCGGCAGCAGATGGTTCTGCTTCAGCATTCACTGATGACACCCCAAGGGAGGGAACTCTGGCAGGAAATCCCCTAGTCATTTATCTTGATTCGCCTGCCCAACTCTACAAATTGGAAGAGTCAGACTGGTTTAAAGAATAAGGGGAAGAGGAAGCCTTTCTTCAGAATCTATTTAGTAATGTCAAAAATCCCGTTAACGGGTTAAGGTCAGTAGTCTTTACTCGGAGTAGTCACTAGGAGAAAGAAATAGCTATATTGTATTTGAAAGTAGCAGTTGTCCTATCAATAGGAGTAGTGGGGAAAGCATTTCTTTCATTTGACATTATAGGAGGCTTCGGCAGCCGAGGAAGACATTAAGCTCTTCGCTTGGGGTTAGCAATCAATAAAGTTTTTCAATCAAACACGATGAAACAATCAATTAGGACTGCGCCCTGCTGCAAGAATGGAAAGGGCTTTGCCTGGTCTAGATCTAAAAGAGTCCTACTTAGACTAAGAAGAAGCCGCTAGAGGAGGAGTAATACGCTTCATTCCCCTAAGAAATTAGCCTCGTTCTCTGTTCTAGATAGAATAGGAATCCCAGAGCCTGGCGAAGATTAATAAGAGGAATTCTAGTAGTCTCGAGGGAAGCATGTTTAAGAGCGAAGGTTTGCCCCTTTGATTGAGATATAATTTATAGATCCGCTGTCTAGTAGCGTGACGTGCTATGATCGGCATCAAATGCAGGACTAGAACCCCACTTCTTTTATAAAGATTCCTAATCTAATTTCGTCGCTCTTGGGCTCTCGCTTTCAGTACAATTAACCATGGAATTGGATCCTCGGAGAATAGAGCTTATGAGTATCTTTTCCTGGCCTCACTAGGAAAAAAGACCGCACCAAAGCCTTTGGATGAACCTCTTTCTAAAGCTGAATTAGGCTCATCCGACGAAAGATTTGGAATCCTTTCATAAATAGCAGGTCGATTCTTCTTTATTTATGGTAGAACCGAGCTCCTTGTAGGTCTTCCAACTCGAGCAATCAGAAGCAAACGCATCGCCGCTACGGGCATTCTTTTGAAGCCTATACCTCCCTTGCCTGAAAGCTTAGCTTCTCTATGATTACGGACTGGCCGACTTCTACTCAAAAAAAGCGGCTGTCTCTGTGGAATAGAGATGATTGAAGGAGGTCTCGGGCCTAAATAAATAGGCAAGCAAGAATAAAGTCTTTATGGCTAGATTCACTCGTCTTGCCCGAAAAAGGGGATGACAAGCCAGCCGACCAACCCTTAAGAGTGAGCTCCGACTTCTTTATTTCGCCACTCCCGCTTCGACGACTCTTGCCTGCCCTTCCCGGTCGGATAAGACCTCAAACTGACGGAATCCCTCACCACCCTTGCGTCGAGTGAGCTGCTTGCCACTTGCCACATTCTGAACTAGCCCAACATTGCGCTTTAGCCTACTGCCTAACTCATTAACTCGCTTTATTGCAACATTACTTACTGGATTTGATATTCGAGTCAGCAAGCTTCGTCAAGCAACGGCAACATGGAATAAACGTTATTTATTTTGTGCCCTTCCCCCGGCTTTAATTGAGTTAAATGTTGCCGCGGAACGTCGAGACTTTTTCTTGGCTACTTCAAGGTAGTGGAGTTCGGTTTGCCGCTCAGGTGAGAGAGGCCTTTGATTAGTAGGGGTGGAACGGTCTGAATTAATTCGCGTAGTGCCGAGTATTTAAAAGCCTTCAAGACGACTAAAAGCAGTGGATAATCTCCTCTATGTGTAGCATTAAGACCTTGCCGAGTCCTCAGGAGCTGAAGAGTATTAGTAGCCGGCAACGTGGAATCGTGAAAATAGAGGCCATACAGACCGGATTCTACTTTGACGGTTGTGACTTGCGTCGGATCTTCCTTTTATCTTTTATGCTTGGCGGCTTCTTGATGTTATGAATATGCGGGCCTTTCGACAAGCAAGTAGGAAAGGTAATACGACCAGTCTTTGGCAGAAGCCAGACCAGAAGGTGGCTAGCTCAGTAGCTCAGGAATCTGACCCCCCTCCCTTCCATAAGTGATAGTGATAGATTGATTTGCCTAGCCGTGAAGGACGGAAAGGATATTTGACCCGCCTTCCTTCCCTTGGTGATGGATGCAGACACCAACCGCTTTACCTGCAAATAGTAAGAATTCTTTCAAGTGTGGACAACCTATCCAAGTGCAAAGACTGGTTTGATATATACTCTAATGAGGTCCTCGTTAATAGGCTTTTTCGTTCTTACGGTACCTTGAGAAGTGCCTTTGACGATCTGTTCTTAAGCAGTTAAGGACTCCGTTGGGTGCCAAGTTTATAGACTATCTCCGTAAGCATAATTGGCCCGCGGCTCCCGAGGAGCTCAAGGAAAAGTACGTCTTTTTGGACTGGGTTGCGTGCCAGCTCTGTTTTCAACGGCCAATCAAAACTCGACTCCTCTCCGCACGCGCCTTTGCTTACCTACGCTAATTGATCTGCTCCCCTGTAATCTAAGTCTCTTTTTCTTTTGACGGTGTAGTGAGCGTTAAATACACGAACGAACGCTGGGGACCATTGATTGAGTTTCTAGTTCTCCCCTCTCTTTATCCTTAGATAGTGCACGAATGAATGCATAGTGAAAGTCAGTCTTGGTCTTGGGGTAATATTCTCTTTCCTGGTTTTTACGAGAACCAAGGAAGATCACCATATCGTCATAGTTTCCCAGCATAAGTTGGATATACGAATCAACAGTAGCATTGATTTGTAGCATCATCTACGTCAAATTCATTTGATATCCTCTTATCCCCTTGATGTGAGTTAAGGATTGGGATTGAGCGGCGGGCACCTAGACCAATTTATCGACAACCATACCCACCCAGCCGGGAATTTCCATTTCCCGGGGGATAAAAAATCCCAGATTTGACTTTATTCTCTGGGGAGGACGGTCGGTCTACTGTCGAGCATATTGCAAGGTTGACTTTGCAATGTACTGAGACAGCGTCAAACGACTTTATCAAACTCCGGCAGTTTCTGAATTCGTTAACTGGGAGTGCGTTTGGCTGGTACTTAAGGTTGCCGCCTAATTCTATTTTAACCTGGCAAGAGTTGGAGGAGAAATTCCACCAACAGTTTGATTTTATAGGACTGAGCCCGAAATGACGGTGGCTGACTTGTCTAAGATTAAGCAGATGCCTGACGAAACCGCTGAACAGTACCTCAGTCGGGTTAAAAGGTATAGAAACCGATGTCAAACTCACTTGGTCTATGTATAATGTGGGAATTTTTTAATGTCGCTCAGAATGGGCTGAGCATGGAATTAAGAAAGAATTTGGACGGCATGAAATGGACCTAGTGGAACTTTCCTATAGGGCCGTGAGCTATGAGGCCCTTATAAGGGAGGAAAACCAAAGACATACCTCATCACAAGGAACCTATTACTACGATCCTAACCTAACTATGAAGTGGATTTGAATGTTGCAGAGGTAGCAGCATCTAAGCCAGTATCTGGGCCAGTTGGCTTCGTCGACTCAGCAATTTCAGTGGTTGATCTGGAACTGAAACTACCTCAGTTGCCCCATTACCTGGTAAACTATCCTGGATCAGTAGCATTGGATCGGGAATGTGGCCATTTCACTATTTGACATTGATCCACAGCAGATAGAGACTCTTCGACTAAGACATTGCCTTTATATAAAAAGACTGTTCACATTTCACCGGCCAGGTTCGAGACTCTCTTCCCTTCGTAAACATAGAGAGATTTTGAAAAACCAAATTACATTGAATTGCTTTCGGAGTAGGGGCCGTAAACGAAAAAGGATATAGAGGTACCATTCGAGAGTGACTTGTTGGGTCTATATCTTCTCGGCAAGCAAAGGGAAATCAAGGAAGTCCACTATAGGAGGCAGAATCATCCCTTGGACCAGGCTGAAGATGCGTCTACCAGCGCAGGATTAAGATAAGCTAGCTCATTCCTTTATCGGGAAGCTCGGCTCGGTTCTTTTGTAATGTGAAGGGAATGGCTTTTTTCTCCAGCTGCTAGCTTTGCCTCTCCTCCCGTGTCCGCTTCCGGGTATTCTTCTTTTGTGTAGGGACTGGACCCATTTGTTGTGCTTTCTGATGGTGCCTTATCCAGGTGCAGCTTCAACATTAACAAAATCGGGCACGTCGTCTCTCTCTTCCTACTTCACTTCCTTTTATTGCTCTTTCAGCTGTCATTGCCGTTACTTTTTTTCTTTATTTTATTTTTTTTACCCGGGGTTGGTTCTTCGATGACCCGCATAGTTAAGATTGAACGAAGAGGGGAGTAGCGAGCGGACCTACGTTTCTTCTAATCCCAACTCACCCAAGGAAAGAAGTCAGACTGAGAAAAGGAATCCATGCATTGACCGAGTTAGACTAATCCGACGGCCTGATCAGCTCCTTACCTCGACTGGCACAGGACAGGCCAAGAGAGATGTCAACCTGAACCCTTGACGGTGAGGCAGAGACAGACATCTATCTCGATTCCTCTGTTTGCCCATTCCCATCTTGCTTTTGAGACCGATCACTAGACCTCTCAAGATTGTAGTTGCATCACATATGAAAGAAGTGCCGACCCGCGCAAGTGAATGAGGAAGCTGACCATTCGTCAGTCAGTTATTCAGCTAGGCAGGGCGCTAAGCACGGTATAACTACGAAAGATTGATTCCAATGCCCGGTCCCACACTCTTTCTTCTTTCGTTTCTCGACGGTGAAAAATGAGGAGTCCATTTTGAAATCGTCCGCCCTGCCCCCACTAGATTTGCTTCTTAGTTTTTGGCCGTGTCTATGTGAACATGGGGCAGCATTGCGCATGTTTTTTTCATCAGTGGAGTGGATGAGTTCAGCTTTTGAGAGAAAAGCAGATGAGGCCAGCATGCGGGCCCTACACACACGAGTAGGGGGGATGGGTGATGGATGGATGGAGTGTAGGGAGCTTGTTAGTCTCACTGATGCTCAGTAACCGACCGCCATGGGAGACTTTGATTTTTAGGCTATGGCCAAACCAATCCTAAGGAACGCATCCGAGATTTGTGTGGCCGAAGCTAACTAAATGCCAGAAAATATAGGAAATCATTGATAGGAGGTGGACCGGCATGCTCCATAGACCTATACATGCTGCAAGGGCTTATCTGAACCTATACTTTTGTGAGAAAGACTCAATGTTGGATGATCCGGAGTCAGGGCCTCTATTCATGCTTGGTATGGCCCACGCAGCCTATTTTCCACACGATTGTGCTACAGTTGACCAGAACTAAAAGGGAGATGGGAGCATTTGAATTCGATGAGGTCGTGCAAGCCAGAAATTTGTACACGCCCGGTTTCTAACTTTCATTGAGATTCACCTGCGAAAGGGGTTTATGATGTTTTTGTAATTGTCTTGTATAGACGTATGGTATGGTGGGAGTTCTACTGCGGTCATATTTCTGAGCTGCAGAGGTTTGCAAGACGGGTGTTCTCACAAACATGTAGCAGCTCCAGTGCTGAACGCAACTAGAGCGTGTTTTCTATTATACAGAGTGAATCCACGTTGAATGACCAGATCTTTTTCCATGTAAACACCTGTGGGCACGACAGAAGAAAGCGGCCAAAAAGCTTCTCGAAGCTATTCTATTGACCTTTCAGAGAAAGATCTCAACTCAAGTTGGGCCCATGAGTTTGTTCAACGAGAAGAACAGCGGATGAAGTACGATCCCCGTGGCCTCCTCCATCCCCAGTAGGGGGGCATGGACTTCCAGACTCCTTGATACAGATGACACATTCCTCAATATAGGTACCACATTCATGGAGGACGACACATTAGAGGATTGGGGTATAAGACAAAAGGAGATTCTAGTTCACAGCAAGAAAGGGCACTCCCGCTAGTCCCATAGCAAGAAGCGGTCAGGATGCAGAGACACATAGTAAGGACCCCTATGCTGTACTTGGAAGGCTATGTATTGGCCTAGGAAACGGACGTACAGATCCCTAACCAACTAAAGCCCTAGAAGCGTATAGAGTATAATTAGTTCTAAACCTCGTTGTATTCTTTTTAATTAATATTATTAAACCTGTTTTTGAATGCTCATGAGATCGTTTAGGCCTAATTCCCTCTAGGCAGTTTATAAATCATCCCAACCCGGGGAAGGGGTTAACTGCCTCAGCTCAGAGCTAATCCGTCAAAGGTTTTGACTTTGAGTCTGACTGCTACCGAACTCGATAGAATTTTCTGTGCAGAGATCTGTTTTGTAGTCTTCAGCAGAGTCAGATCCTGCACAGAAGAACTTCTGTAAGTTCTCTAGGATTATGAGATCCGGCATGGGCCCGTCAGGGGGCTGTAATGCCAGTGGGGTGGCGGATAGCCAGCGTTTAGGAGGAGTATTCATCATCTGATGGTTCTGTTCCATCTCCGTTTCAGGTTTCGGTCTTTCTGGATCGTTACAGCAGTGCCAGTCAGGTCTATAGATGCTTGGGTTCGTAGAAGTTTACTGTAAGACCTGCAGGGCGACGAAGGAGGGTTAGACTAATATGGTAAAGGAGCAAGGTCGCCAGTGGATGATTTAGTCCAAAGAGTGTGTGGGAAAAAAGATTCCCGGTGGGCAACTACCAACAAGGGGTTGAGATAAGTAACAGACTGAAACTCTCCCCAGTACGCAGATGCTTTTGTCTTTCGGATTGGTCAGGTCCGAGAGGAACAACCTCTATCCTTGCAGAGGGCCTTTGCAGTACTCCCGGCTGGAACTGCAGGGGCCAGTTTCTAGTCCTGGTTCACACTACTTAGAAAGTCATCGTTAGGTGCGCTCGCGAATACGTATTGGTATGTTCACATTCAAGTTTGATCAGGTTTGAACGAAGTGCAAAAAATGCGATCTTTGGAATTTATATGCTCGCCCTACAAAAAGCAGGGAGAGGAATCAGAAATAGAAAAAAAAACCGTTTCAAAAATGGAACAAATACCCTAAGGTCATCCTTTCCTGAATCTTAGCTCTTCTCTTTCTTATTCTTCTACTGTCACTTTACTGGGCCGGAAGATGTAAACTGTGACGTCTCCGGGTCGTACGCCTGGAACAAGACTTCGTACAATTTCGGCGATTAAAAAAATATTCCCTCTCCTTCTTTCCACAAAGGCCTCCTGAAAGCGTTCAGGAACAAACACTTCGCCAAATTCTTTTGAGTCCCGGCCCGCTTTTTTCCCACTAACCAATTACGACCACCGAACAAACTTGGTTGACGAACATGGTTTATGCGCCGCTAATGTAGCGGCTTGTCGAGCATTTGACAAACTCACACCATCCATTTCAAATGGGATTTGTCCCGTGGACACACGAGCAATCCAACCCGTAGGATTTCCTTTTCCTCTTCCCATTCTCACTTCTGTAGGTTTCCCCGTAATAGGAAGATCTGCGAGAACTCTTACCCATATCTTACCATTTCTTCGGAATTGTCCGCTCATAGCACGATGGAATTGTCCGATTATAGCCCGACGCGCTGCTTCAATGGCTCGATATGAAAGACGACCAGCTCTACAACTTTTGGTGCCATATCTTCCAAAACTAAGTTGTGTACCGTCCGGTTCGCGACCCCTACTACATCTGCCTTTACGATATTTACGAAATTTCGTACGTTTCGGATATAGCACGCCCCTTCTTTTTTTGACTATATGAGATCCGCACTTTGACACCTGAGATTCCGTAACGAGTAGATACTTCAGCAGGAGCATAATCGATTTTCTGGTTAAATACATTACGAGATGTTTTTCCATACTTTCCGCATTCAGTTCTAGCTATTTCCGCACCTTCTGATCGACCTGAACAACAAATACGTATCCCCTCCACCCCTTTTGGCATTATTAATGGAATATCCTTCACTATGTGACTAAAAATGGAACGAAATGAATTGTTCCTCGGTTGAAAAGAGATGTCTTGAGCAATCGGAGAAGCACTTTGATAAACAGATTTGATCTTTACCGACTCAATTAAGGCGCTTGCGGTGTGTGTTCTATTAGACAAAAAAGATCGCATTTTTTGCACTTCGTTCAAATAAGAATTGTACCCGTACGGAATTCTTCTGTTTCTAAGTATGATCTCTATCATCATCTCTATTCCCTTGTTCAATTCTCCTATCCCACCTAGGTCTATGAATTTCTCTATCAATTCCGCAAGCGCCTTATCCTTACCCATGAGATTCCAACATTTTTGACTTAATTGACCTAGGAGTTGTTCCCGGGCATCCTCAAAAAAGAGGTTATTATACACCCCAACCCCATCCCTTGGAAAGAAAAAGGTAGCACCGAAGAAAGGAAAGAGCGAGATGGTGGTTTTTGTTGTTCCCGCGAAGCGAAGATCATTCGCTTGGCGAATGAAGTGGATCAACCTCTTTTTGGCTTGGGCCAAACACTTTTTCTCGCTGGTCGAGCTTTCTACAAAAAAACCGATGCGAGAGCGTATTCTCTTATCTAAGCTTCCTCCCTTAGCTCCCCCCATCGTAGATGGTTCAGCCACGCCCGGTGCCACAAAATGATGGAGAACTACGACGGGGTCGAAATGCATTTTGTTCTTTGTATTAAAAAAGTATTGCATGACCGAATAATTCAAGGAGGGGCGCACAGCGGGGAGGGTCCTTTTTAGTAGATGACTCGTCGGGCCGTCAGAGCGGGACTTCTTTGGTAAAAAGAACTTGAATAACTTCGTTTTTCTGAAGGAGTCGTCATTTTCTATCAGGAAGGCTATGTCATTTACAACCCCGGCGTATTTCGGATGCTTGAAGGCCCCGCTGACCCGAAGTGATTTAGAAAGATTCTTCTTTATCGATGGTGATCGGTCATGGTATCCATAGCGTTGCATCTTTTTCGGCCAAATCCGGATTTCGTTTTGCTTCTCCCGGTCGTCGAGCCTGATCGACTCGACTCTTTTCCCTGCCCCCTGGCCTCTCACTTCGTTTCGTTCTTCCTCTGTACCCTCGCTTTTTTGAAGACACCCGATCGGCCCGACTTTCCCAAATGCCCACCACCGGCCCTTCTCCTTTCCGGGTCTTGATTTGTCGCGTCGTTTCAGTCGTAGTGGTCGACGGGGAAGAAAGAAATGAATGAATGTCCTTTTTGGAAAATGTAGAATAATACACCTACCGAGACGAAAGCCAAAGGAACTTATCGTAGGTGGACGTATCGAACCGAAATAAGATCTCAGATTGACATCTTGATACACTGATTTACCATAATAATAAATAGAGTCAATGGTGCCTAATTTTTAAACTTTGCCGTGGGAAGAGCCGCTTCTTTCTTGCGGGGGCTTCCATTCACCAGCGCAGACTACATACAAGTGCTCTCCGAACCGTGCTGGATAGTCACCTATCACACGGCTCTCAAACCCAACCTGTGGTGGATCCCGGGGGACAAAGTCAAAGCGCTTGATCCTTTGCCCCATACTTTGAGATGCTCCTCCCCGCCGATCAAGCAGCGACGCTGCTCGTGATAGGCTTAGCTTAAGCCGCTAACGTTCGGTTCGGATAAGTAAAGTCCCTTCGGTCGGTTCGCTCAGGTGGTCTTCCCCTATCTTCCCTAACGTTCAGAGTTGTTCTGGTTTGAGAAAGGAGCACCGCCAAGTCCACTAGGGGCGCCCTGAATGAATAAGAAATGGACAGCTGAGGGAAGGCTTGCATTCAACTTTGACCGATAATAAGCGTCATGTCGATTTCACACCGGTCCCTGGGGTTGGTAAGAACTGAGGGACAATGCCCCCCTAACCTAAGTTGGCCTACCAGCGAAACAACTGGTACTTAATCGGGCGGGGGGCGGTTTGGTTTCGTGCAACGCCCCCGCAGCAGAAACAGGCGGTTGTCATTTGAAAGTAAACGCCCCCACCCCAGTTCCCTCGCTCTATTGGAAAAACGCTTCGAAAGAAGAACGTATCGACAAGGCCCCGACCAGCCGGCCCGCCCCCTTTCTTTGCCCGCCGGCCGCCTAGCTCGTTATTCTTTGAGATCTGGCCTTTCAGTAAAGGGTAAGCATTCATTCTTTAGATCTAATGCTGCAAGCAGCAAGCGTAGGCTGAAAAGGCAATACTCACACGTTGGGGTAGGGCGCGCCAAAGCAACCCGGGGTAATCACTAAAGCTCTTTCCACGGGTAATTACTAAAAAATTGGCTGGCTGCGTTTTGTAGCGCGCGTACTCTTCTCCTGTTCTACGAATCTACAACTCTCTTTACTGAGCGAGACTCTATCCAGATCTAAATAATCCGCCAAAGAGCCTTCTTCTAACTAGGAGAGTCAGCAAGCTACCGGAAGCGAAGCTTCTGTTCTGGCTCCTCCCTTTGCATTTGAAATTCCTCCTTTTCGTTCTACTTAGGTGGAGCAATTCGAACTCTCGACAGAATAGAAAAGAGCCGCAGGCCTGTGTCTGTGTGGACACCTCAACGAACTCATGTGGACACTCCTCAGCCCGAGGACAATCTCTCAAATACACATTAATAGCCGTTTTTCTTTTCTTTGCTGATTCCTCTCAATGAAATTTGCCATGTTGCACTAAGTTACTTACGGATGTATGCATGCAGTCCGGGAACACTTTGGGGTGAACACCCATCCGAACAAGTAGGGTCAATAGTTCAGCATTTAGGCCGTAACATTTAGCAAAAAACAAATCTTTAACCTAACAAGTGCTCTCCGAACCAAGCTAGATAGTCTCCTATCACTAGGCTCACCAACCAACCTGGACTTTTATTCTTATTATTCCTACTGGAAAACCATAAGGATTGTTTCCAGCCATGAGTTCCCATATGACATAAGCGCTCTTGGGTGGGGTGGGCCATCATTCGCCAGGTCTTTGAGTGCCCGTCGTACCACGTGGTTGGGGCTGATCGAGACTCTACTTTTAGGATCTGGCACCTGCGCCTGGCCCGGTCTGCCAGTGAATTTTGGCTCTACGCCCGGTCGTGCGTGGTATGTTCGCGATTCGTACAAATGGAACGCATCGCGTACGTTAACCTTCATTTTTATGGCTTTGACATTCCATCAAATCTTTGAGAAGGGTCTCGTATTTGATGGTTGGCGTGGCAATAGGCTTCGCTTCGTAGACTGGTTTCCCAGCCGTTGCAAACATTGAGCGAGAACGGTAAGGGGCGACAATGTCGTTGCGCGGGGATGCGATTCGCCAAGCTGGGGCAAAGAAAGCCGTCCGGCCCTCCCGGATTAGGAATGCGAAGGCCTTTCCTTCGAAAGGAGACCCGGGAAAGAAAGAGCTATGCTATTGACCGACCCTTTCGTAGTGACTTCGAATCAACCCCTTATTTATCATAAATAATGAGGCGGGCCAAATAGAGAATGAAATGCATAAATAAGGGAAGGGAAGGGGGGATGGTCCGTCGCGCCTTTTTTTTGGTTTAAGGGAAGAAGGCCTTACCTACTGAAGTACCAAAGGCTTTCGGGGCTTACACCCCAGCCTTAGAATCTAAGCCCTTTGAAGCGCCAGTAGTTGTAGCTGTGGCCACACCAACCCTTTCGTTCAACTCGCTCCGGGTTCCGATCTATATGACCCCAGGCGGTACAAAGTACACCTCTTCCGTAGAGGCAGGTAGTAACCTAACCTTTTAGAGTCTGCTCAAGGGGGAGCCGGAGCCGAGCCCTAAACTCTATCAATGGAAAGATCTCCGTGCGTGGCGTGAGTTGGAATCCTAGAAAAGATCGATCGATAGATACTCCCTCCCCGGTCCCACGAGGATCTCTACGTACTTGTCCAGTCCAGGACAACTGAGATCTTCCGGTCTGCGTGCGTGGGAGCAGCTAAAACAAAGAAGAGTCTGATCCGCTCTTCATTCAGGCCCGGCCCGCCCGTCTACAGCTAGGTCCGGGAATGGCGCCAGGCGAGGGCGCCGCTATGCCCCGCTGCTCTGCAGCGGCCGGCCCCCGGACTATGCAAAAGAATCGAGTTCGGTGTCGTCCAACGTGGTTCCCCCCCCGCCTTTTTTGGTGATTGACCGAACAAATAGGCCGCAATCTATGCCCCTTAATGAATCGAATGGTCCTTCGTTTGATTCCGACGGCCGGCATAGATCTCATGAGACCCCGCCCACTAAACCTACGAAAAAGCCCTGCCCTGGCACCTTCGCTACTAGGAGAGTAAGCAACTTCTATTAGCGCCGGCAAGTATAACTAAGGCGAGTCGAATTGATCGTCTCATGTGCAACGTCCATCAATGATGGTTCATTAATTTCAATTGATTTAGACTCCTTCCCCCTTCCCTTATACGAAAAAGATCGAGAGGGGCCCGAACCAAGAAGAACGGAAACGGAAGCCTTTCGACTCACTCTCGTATGGCTCGCCCTCGAGCCCTGGGCGGGTCTTTCCCTCTTGTTCTGTTCCCGCCACGATAAAGACGCACGGAAGAGGTATGCCCAGCGCGTGGAGGATCCGTTGAGAGTGTCCGTTGTCTCGGTAGGGAACAGTACGATCTTTTCCCCAAACCCTATAGTATTGAATCAATAAAAAAAGAGGTCAGTGCTACGGTCTCCTATTGTTTGATCCAATATTGACCAGGGACGAGCCCCGACTTCCATAGGTCCTTGGTTCGACCTCCCGTAGCGGTCCTTGCTTTTAATAAAGCGGAGCGGGGCCAATTTCTCGTACTTGCTCAGTGTGCCCCCCTTTCGTCGAGTGCCCCGCCCGGTTCACTGGGCTGTTGGCCTACCAAGCACTTGCCCGCTGCTCCTGCCGCCCGCTTGGCGGGCGGAGCGCTCGTTATCCTTACTGTTCTCTCTGCTGGGGCCCCCTCCCATTGCTCTAGCCATAAGCTATGGCAGCTCCAGCTCGCACCCACTCTGGCCTGCCCTGCGAGGCCAGAGTGGGCTCAGCGGTCAGCCCCTTCTTACGTTAGGGGGTCTTTTGCTTTTGCCGGATCTATAGAGATACTACGAGTCCTCCGTCCCAGATTCCCTCGCCGCGGCCATCTGGTTCACCGGTACTACCAAAAACTCTCATGCTTACGTTACTGTGACTGATATATAAGTATTATCTCGGACCAAAACCGGTCGTGCTTCTGGTTTCCATTCCCATCATCATATTGATGGAAACTCCTCGTGCTCTGCCATAAGAACTTGGAGTCCGTATCATGGTGAAGGCGCTTGCGTTTGCGCTGTGATTCTTGCTCAAAAAACTGACCGAACGCGTTCGAGTTATTGGCTCGTCCAACCCGGCAGCATTCATGAGTCGCTCGTTCAACTGTCCCTCGGAGACACGGTCGAGAAGTGCCATGCATGGTCGCCTCCCGTCCTTTCTTTCTCTCGGTCCCTAAAGGTTCTTTATTACCCGTCTGGGGTAATAAAGAAATGGAAAAAAAGGGGGACTTCTGCAACGGGCTATGCCACCCATTACTTATGAGGGAAGTCGCATCCGTCCCATCGCAAGCACCTACAATGTCATGATCACATTGGTTTACCCTTTTTTGGTAGTTCAACGGACGGTCGCCCCTCCAACAAGAAAAGGTAGAAATATGGAAACTTCTCTGCCATTTGGATCGGAGAATTTATGGAGGAAATCGGGTTTTAAATTTCCGGAAACCGCACGATTATATAGCCAAAGGGAATACGCCGCGCCTAAAATCATCCCAAGCGCTGCTAATGTGGCTACTAAGCTATTTCTTTGGAAAGCTCCTACTAAGATGGGAAATTCCCCGATAAAGCTGCTAGTACCAGGTGAACTCATATTGGCCAAAGTGGAAGAGAAGGAAATGGTAGGGAGATTCGGCATGGTGCTCACTGAACCTCCATAATATCTAGCAAGTCGAGTCTTATGTCGGTCATATAGAACACCAACACATAGAAAAAGGGCTGGAGGAACCGGTCCATGACTTGACATCGGTAGAATGCTACCTCCAATTCCCTGTATGTTCGATAGAGCAAAATCTTCCCCCCACTGATCGGAGTACGCCGATTACCCCCCGAACCGTACAAGATGGTTACCACCTATCATACGGCTTTCTAACTCCACTTCTTTTTCTGGTCGTTCCGCTCTGTCGGATCGATGGTAGTATCAGAGATCTGTAACCCCCCGACATTTTTGACAATGGAATTGCCTGCTTCCGTTTTGAGTTTCGCATCTTTCTCCCCCGGTCATACTAAAGTCTCACATCGTAGACCCCACCCCAACTCTATCTTCCTTATCAGTGAACCGGAACATAGTGCATAGGTACTCTTCGATGCAGCGGGGACGAGACGACGTGACATACTACGATCACGTACAGAAGTGCTGCCCTTTCGGCTCGGCAATATGGAACCTATCAACTGCTCCCTTGTTGGGGTCCTATCGGGATAGGTAGGCCCAAGCTTTCCCCTCCCCCCGCCTAAGACATAAAGGCAGTAGTTCCCCGTACCGTAGGCCCCTATGTTACGCGGCCGTCATCTTTTGTTATGTTCCACCGCTGTTACGCCAGAAATCCAAGGTTCCACAAACCGTTCTGCGGCGTGGTGGCAGGACCGCTAGGGGATTGGCTCGGGGTGTAAGTAGGGTCAAATCCGCAGGGGTCATGCAAATACATAGGCCCCTTCCCTTCTGCCGAGTTGTTTAGAAGGCGCTTTCCGTTCTACGGTCCCTCGGAGCGAACGAAGGGTTAGGCAGGTAGTACGGGCCCTCTGACTTCCAGCTATGTGTTGTGCGGCTCCCGCGAAGCGAATGAAGGGAAGCTCTTCGAGCTTTCTCCGCCAGCGGCTTATGTAGTGGTCGGCATTCCTACGTGCTCCTCCTTGCCCCCCGCATGATTATCCGATTCGATGACGGGTAATGGAAAAGTGCTGGTTACGAAGGAAGGTGACGGTTTATGGATGGATTCAGTGGTAGTCTCTGACTCCCTCCAACTCCATCAATATCAACAACATGTCGTGACCATGACGGTTAGGCCGACTACTCTACTATAGATAGGCTAGGCTACTTCTAGCTTCTATAGTGAGTGGCCCTTCCGCTTTGGTGTAGTTGTAGTTTGTATTGTACTGAATTGAACACATATCAAAGAAAGGCAGGCGATCAGTAGTTGCCCTTCTCCGGCCTGGGAAAAGCAGCGAACTCTAGAAGCTAGGGCTTTTTTTTACCTTTTTTTGGACACGAACACTATTCCGTTATCAGCTGAAACCCGCCTTAGAGATTGAACGGCAATAACGACGTTCAATCTAAGACAGCGCTGATAGCTTGTAGTGAACAGCCCCCCTTATGAAACCGAAAGCAGCCTTTAGTACTTAAGTAGTTAAGGAACCCCCCTTGCAACTATGACAGAGAGCCGTCTGCTTGTTGCCAAACCAACCCCGAACTTTCTTTTGAATCGCCTTTTGAAAAGTAGGCCCTTAAAAACCCGCCTTTTTTCTTTTTTGAATGGTCGCGACTGTTGTATTGTAGTCGGTCGGGGGAAGCTACCGCTTCTACGACAGCTCCGCTTCCTCGTCTTGCTTCTGGCAAAGCTTCTACTTTGCTTGCTTGCTTCTCTCGCGCTTGCTTACGCGAAGGCTTAGAGTCCTTTTCGCTAGGTCCAAAAGCTTTCGTCAAAGCGAAAGATCTGATCCAACAGAAATCCCGCATATTGAGCGCAGCTGATATATGGCTACTAGCCGCGATTAGATCATGCCATAAAATAATAAAAGACTTTTATATGGCCCGTCATATACAGATATAATAGATATGGATAGACAGACATTCCATTGATTCACGAAATGGCTCGTCGATCCAAATGAATCATTCTTTTTGTCTCTCTCTGCCCCCCGCCCCGAAACTGACCCACGGCACAGCGCCCATTCGCTTCGCGCGCGGGAAGGCAACGAAGTTCAGTTCAAGAGACCGCAGCGGAGTGGAGCAGCCGCGACACGAAGTTCCTTACCGCTCCGTGGGCTGGATCTCGCTGGTGCCACCTAAACGGTAGGTAGGCGGCGGATGTGTGACGTTTGGAGTTGTCGTTCGTGCACCTGTCCCCAATATAAGAATGAGTGATCCGTTCCCCCGCAGATCATGGCCTTACCACTCGGTCCCCGATGGCCAGCGGGGGATTCGGTATAGCAGCTCACGTTCGTTTGCGCTGCGCGTTCCCGCTGGACTGGACACATGTTAGCTGTAGGAAGTATGGTTACAAAAGTGACTTCGATTCGCCAGTTCAGGCTCAACTCCTCGCTTTACGTTAGCGGACCTACAGGTCGGGCCGGGGCTCCGCGCTCTTTCTTTCTGTGTGGGACGATGCCGGGGAATGCGTCGAGGCGGCGAACAACAACAACACAACTCCATTTTTTTTGCTTTTCCCTCTATGAGATGAGCCCAGTGCATTGGACCGATGGATAAGAGAACTGAGCTGGCCCAAAAAGCGCTTGGGCGCTCTACGTACGATGTAGACTCCATCAGATACATA